GGGTAAGATGGCTGAGTGTTGTAAGCGTTAGGCTGTAGTCCTTTTTACAGAGGTTCAATTCCTCTTCTTATCGGCTCTGTAGTGAAGTTCATGTTGAGTTGCAAGCTCATTGATGTGCATTAAAGGTGTACCAGAGCCTAGTAGACAGAAGCCTGCTGGCTTAGGCATCTAGCTGTTAATTAGAGTGTTATGGGATCAAGGCCCATCTGTCTAGTGGAGGTTCTAGCTTAATTAAAGCGTCTGGGTTGCATTCAGAAGATGTGGGTTAGTATCCTACGAATCTTAGCAGAAACTAAGAGAGTTTAACTCTTGTTTAAGGCTTTGAAGGCCTTCGGTTTGGGGTTATCCTAAGTTTCTAGATAATAGATAGGAATATGGGGGAGAGGGGTAATAGTAAAATTGACAGGGAGGTAACAATGGCGATAAGGGTGTTTGTTGATTTGTTGATGTGCCATTGTTTTATGTGATTTGTGGAGTTTGGTGGGAGTGTGATTGTTGAGTAGTATGCAAGACGGAGGTAGAAGAATAGTCCTAGTAGGGATAACATAGCAATGACTGTAGCTGCTGTGGTTATTTCTTGTTTAGTTAATTCTTGGATGATAAGTCATTTAGGCAGGAACCCTGTAAGTGGAGGGAGGCCTGCTAATGAAAGTAGGGCTAATATGAGAGTGGCGTTGAGCATGGGGGTTTTTGTTCATGAGGTTATTATTGTTGATAGTTTTACGACTTTGATTGTGTTTAAGGTAAGAAATACAGTGGTAGTTATTAGGGAGTATAGGTAAAAAGTTAGTAGTGTGAGTTTTGGGTTATAAATAATGATAATTACTATTCAACCTAGATGAGAAATAGAGGAGAAAGCCATAATTTTTCGGACTTGTGTTTGGTTTAATCCTATTCATCCGCCCAAGGCTGCTGAGGAGATAGCTATTAAGGTTAGTAGGGTTGGGTTAAGGGAGTGTGAAGTTATGAGTAGGAGGGTGATTGGGGGGAATTTTATTACTGTTGATAGTAGCAAAGCAGTGGTTAGAGATGAACCTTGAAGTACTTCTGGGAATCAGAAGTGGAATGGGACTAATCCTAGTTTTATTCCAATTGCAGCCGTTAGGAGTAGACATGAAGTTGGGTGAGTTAGTTGGGTAATCTCTCATTGTCCTGTGTATCATGCATTGGTTATGCTTGAGAAGAGGACTAATGTTGAAGCAGCTGCTTGAACTAAGAAGTACTTAATTACTGCTTCGATAGCTCGGGGGTGGTGTGATTTTGAGATAAGGGGGATGATAGCAAGAGTATTAATTTCTAAGCCAGTCCAGGCTATCATTCAATGGTTGCTTGAGATTGTGATGGTCGTGCCTAGGAGGAGGCTTAGGGAAGTGATTAGTTTGGCATGTGGGTTCATTAGTAAAGGAAGGGGTTAAACCATCATTTTCGGGGTATGGGCCCGATAGCTTTGTTAGCTGACCTTACTAGGAAATAATATAAAGGAAGTATAGAGAGTTTTGATCTCTTTTGTGTAGGTTCGACTCCTACTTTTCTAAGTCTTTCTTAGGAAATGAGAGGGCTGGTATACCTCTATGTTCACTTTATCATAGTGACCCTTTACGTTCAGGCACATTTCCTTAAGTAAGGAGGTAGGCCTGCGTAGCAGATTGGTATGCTGGTATGTCAAAGGCACAGTGCTAGTGTTAATGGTAAAAAGTTTTTTCAAAGTAAATGCATAAGTTGATCATAGCGAAATCGTGGGTAAGAAGCACGGATTCATAGGAAGCCTGATGAAAGTAACAGTACTTTTGTGGCTAGGGCTATAGGGAATAATTCTTGTGGTAGATTTAGTGAGCTTGGGTTTAAGAATAGGATAGTGGTTAGTGTATTTATTAGTATGATGTTTGCATATTCCGCCAAGAAGAATAATGCAAATGGTCCGGCAGCATATTCTACGTTAAAGCCGGATACAAGTTCTGATTCTCCTTCTGTAAGGTCAAATGGGGCGCGGTTTGTTTCGGCGAGTGTTGAAATGTACCATATTATTGCAAGAGGTCATGAGGAGAAGATAAGGTATAGTGGTTCTTGAGTAGTAGCAAGGGTATTTAAAGTGTAATTGCCACTGAGTATAATTACGGATAAAAGGATAATAGCTAATGTCACTTCGTAAGAAATGGTTTGTGCTACTGCCCGTAAGGCTCCAATTAGGGCATATTTTGAGTTTGAGGCTCAGCCTGATCATAAAATTGAGTAGACTGCTAGGCTAGATATGGCTAGGAGGAAGAGGAGGCCTAAGTTTAGGTCAGTAAGAGAGAATGGGAGGGGGAGAGGGACTCAAATGGTAAGTGCTAGGAGAAGGGCTAGTATCGGAGTTATAAGAAAAAGGAATGGGGAAGAAGTAGATGGACGGATTGGTTCTTTGGTGAATAATTTTACTCCATCAGCTACAGGCTGTAATAGTCCGAAAGGGCCTACAATGTTTGGACCTTTTCGGGCTTGTATGTAGCTTAGGACTTTTCGTTCGACTAAGGTTAGAAATGCCACAGCAACTAAGATTGGAATTACATAAGACAGGGATATGATAAGATGGATTAGGGCAGATGGGTGAGTCATGGAATGAGGGCTAGGGAGAGGATTTGAACCTCTGAATAAAGGACTTAAGCCTTTTGCATTTACCAAGCTCTGCCACGCTAGCTGTTCCTTTTCTAGGAATAATAGTGTGGGGTCCTTAGGTAATTTAGTTGGGTACATTACTTGGGGAGAGGGCGTGCTTGTAGTATTGGCCCTACTTTCTCGGTCCTTTCGTACTAGAGAAAGTCTATCATAGATAGAAACCGACCTGGATTACTCCGGTCTGAACTCAGATCACGTAGGACTGTTAATCGTTGAACAAACGAACCCTTAATAGCGGCTGCACCATTAGGATGTCCTGATCCAACATCGAGGTCGTAAACCTCCTCGTCGATGGGGGCTCTTAGAGGAGATTGCGCTGTTATCCCTGGGGTAGCTTGGTCCATTGTTCAATTATATTGGGTCTGGTTACTGTTAGCACGTTGAGGGGTTGCTCTTGGTAAAGAGGTGTGGTCTTATTTTTGGAGGATTTACTTTTCTCCAAGGTCGCCCCAACCGAAAAATGCGAGCCAGTGTTTAGAAGTAGGTAGGCCTAGTAGGCTAGGGTTTGTGTGCAGTGGCCGCTGATTTTTAAGTTCCACAGGGTCTTCTCGTCTTATGTAGGTATTCCTGCTTTTGCACAGGAAGATCAATTTCACTGATTATCTGTAGGAGACAGTTAAGACCTCGTTTAGCCATTCATACAAGTCTCGATTTATGGGACAATTGATTGCGCTACCTTCGCACGGTTAGGATACCGCGGCCGTTAAACATTATGTCACTGGGCAGGCATCACCTTCAATACTTGGTGGGCTGAAGGCTATGTTTTTGGTAAACAGTCGGGCCTTGGGTTTGCCTAGTTCCTTTTACAGATTTTAATCTTTCTAAGTAGGCGCTCCTGGGTTGGTGCAACAGAATAGGTTAATATTTTAATCTAGTTGTAATTGAGATATTAGTTCTGTTATCTGTTAATAATGTGGGGATGTAAACTTGCGCTTGAGAGGGGGTAGCCCCTAGTTACTCATTTTAGCATTAATACTCCTATTAGTATAGGTTGGCCTGTTAGTAGGAAGGGAGTCGTGTTGTTATTGGATTTTTATGCATAGAGCTTTGACGCACTCTTTATTGGTGGCTGCTTGAAGGCCTACAGTGTATTGAAGGGTTAGATAGTTATCCGCTAATAGAGGTTGTATTCTTTTTTAAAGGAGCTGTACCTCCTTTAAATTGCTCTTGACTCACTACATGGAGGTTAGAGTTTATGTCCGTGGAGAGGGGTCAAGGAGGAACTGAGATTCATTTTACAGGCAACCAGCTATCACCCAGCTCGATAGGCTTTTCACCCCTACTAACAAGTCATCCCACTCTTTTGCAACAGAGACGGGTTCGCTCATGTATAGCTGCTTGTAAGTAGCTCGCTTAGGTTTCGGGAAGACAAGCTTAAACTCATTTTGCTTGGTTATTCTTGCTAAATCATAATGCAAAAGGTACAAGGGTGAATCTTTGCTGTTTGTTGCTTAGTTTTTCATTGTTATTTCATCTTTCCCTTACGGTACGGAATTTCTATCGCGCCAAGTGGTCTTTTCTATCGCCTATACTAAGTTTAGAGAATGTTTTAGTTAGGTGGTAAAGTGGATTTTTGTTGTAACATTGTGTAGTGTGGTTGGGCTAGAGTGGGCTTCAAGACGATCTGGTGTGTGGCAGATATCTTTCAGGTGTAAGCTGAATGCTTTATTTTATAGCTACGTCTTGGTATGCTAAGTACACCTTCCGGTACACTTACCTTGTTACGACTTACCTCATCTTTAGCCGCGAAGGTTATTAGTTATGGTGATTGGTGGCTTATGAGGAGGGTGACGGGCGGTATGTACGTATCCCAGGGCCAACTTAAAGAGGGCTCTATTGTCCCACTTTACTGCTAAATCCGCCTTCCGGAGGTTGTTTCATACCTCCTTTCGTAGGTTTTCTATAATAGAAAATGTAGCCCATTTCTTCCACCCCATAGGCTATACCTTGACCTGTCTTACTAGCGAGTTAGGCTATTGTGCTCACTGTTTAACTCTCAGTGAAGGTGAGCTGGCGACGGCGGTATGTAGGCTGCCTTAGCAAGGAGTGGTTGGGTATATCGTGGGTTATCGATTACAGAACAGGCTCCTCTAGGTGGGTTTGGGGTACCGCCAAGTCCTTAGAGTTTTAAGCGTTTGTGCTCGTAGTTCTCAGGCGGATGCTTTGGTGTGGCAAACATCAAGATTTAGGGCTAGGCATAATGGGGTATCTAATCCCAGTTTGGGCCCTAGCTTTCGTGGGGCTAAATTAATCAAAAATGCTAGGATCATCTTAATAGTGGGCTTATGTACACCTTAAGCTTATGACAGCTTAGCTGTATTTCGATCCTAGTTGCTGTGATATCATAGTTCCACTCTTTACGCCGAATACGGTTAACTTGGGTCTCTTGTGTGACCGCGGTGGCTGGCACAAGATTTACCAACCCTAAATTTGCCATGACTAAGTCAAGTTTACACTTATTGCTTAATGTTAACTACTGCTGAGTACCCGTGGGGGTGTGGCAGAGCAAGGCGTCTTGGGCTACAGCTATGGGTGTGCCTGATACCCGCCCCTCTTTCCTTAGTAAGGGGATTGAGGGCATTTACACTGGGGCGCAGATACTTGCATGTATATGTCTAGCAAAAATTAACGGTAAGGTTAGGACTAAGTCTTTTGTCTTTGGACGCGTATGGCAGTCATCTTGGCATCTTCAGTGCCATGCTTTAGTTGATAAGCTACAAAGACTAGAATGTTGGTTGTTGTTTGTTGTTTGTTGTTTGTTGTTTGTTGTTTGTTGTTTGTTGTTTGTTGTTTTTAGGGGAATTTCTTTTATAATTTGTAGTGTGTTGTTCGAATATATGAGTGCAGATTGTATGCACTCTTTTTTAATGGAATTCCACTGTCGTTGACGTGTAACAAAGATGATGATAAAATGTGTGATGAAAATACGGTTCATTTTTCAGTTAGAATCTTCTAGTGTTGTTTAGAAAACTAGAGGAAGTGAAAAGTGATGAATTATGCCCACCAAGCATTCATTGAATAGCAGACCTAATAACCGTTTGCGGGGATACCATAACCAAATGTAAAACAAAGTGCATCAGTGTAAAGATGATTCCCCTAATCCTACAACCGTCTCATTGAGGTATTCGAGAGGGCGAGATCCGCGCGGATACCAGGGAGGGCACACGTCTTAGATTGTATTCACCTGCTCCGCACTGGAGGGGCAACCTGTGAAGACGCCCCAAAAAAAAAGGGAACCAACCGCCCCAAAAAGGTCGGATGCCGCGATTAAGAAAGGAACAGTTGATCAATAGCCGACCAGATGTATCGGTGAAGTACAAGTTGAAAGGATTAATCAAGTTATGGCCCTGACATAGGAACCAGAGGCGCAAAAGAGCAAGATGGGCTAGGGGTGTAGGGGGAAAGTGTGATCCTGAAGCTAGTAACGTAGGATCTTACTAACACCGGGTTGCTGATTTCACGTGAGGAGCTCGATTAATAAATCCATCTAGTACGAAGCTTTGTGTACGTCGGGAGATTTTGGTGTTTCTGTAGTTGAGATTAAACAACAGCGGCTTTTCAGGCCGCAAGTCTTGGAAAGAAACCAAGCAGAAATTAATATGACTTATTTTGTACTTTTTTTAGGGTTATGTTTTGTGTTGGGGGGTTTGGCGGTTGCGTCTAATCCTTCTCCATACTATGGGGTGGTTGGTTTGGTGTTAGCTTCTGTTGCAGGGTGTGGGTGGTTGTTAAGTTTGGGGGTTTCTTTTGTGTCGTTGGTGCTGTTTATAGTATATTTGGGTGGAATATTGGTGGTTTTTGTGTACTCTGTGTCCTTAGCGGCAGATCCTTTTCCAGAGGCTTGAGGGGATTGGCGGGTTGTTAGTTATGGGGCAGGGTTTGTTTTAGTCCTTGTTGTGGGGATAGTTATTGGTGGAGTTGTTGAATGTTGGGACTTGGGGGTAGTTACAGTGGATTGTGGTGGTATGTCTTCTGTTCGACTAGATTTTGGTGGGGTGGCGATGTTTTATTCGTGTGGTGTTGGAATGTTTTTGGTAGCGGGTTGGGGGTTGTTACTGACTTTGTTTGTTGTGTTGGAGTTGGTGCGAGGGTTATCTCGTGGAGCTATTCGAGCAGTTTAGGGGAGGAAGGGGGAAGGAAATCAGAGAATAGTTTAGCATAAAATACCAGCTTTGGGAGTTGGAGATAGAGGTTTGAATCCTCTTTTTCTGATTGTGGAATAACTCTAAGAAGGGGTATAGTCTTCATTCTTTGGTTTACAAGACCAATGTTTTTTATAAACTATTAGAGTGTTTTAGTAGTTAAGTATTTTGTTTTCTAGAGTGCCGATAGCAGGGAATAATAGTAATAGAATAGTGAAGTAGGTTAGGGAGGCTAGCTGTCCGATGATGATGAATGGATGCTCTACGGGTTGGCTACCTACTCATGTTAGAATAAAGAGGTTGGCAACTAAGATTCAGAATAGGAGCTGTGAGAGAGGTCGAAAGGTTATTGAGCGTTGTTTGGATTTATGAAGTAGAGGGCTTAGGAACAGTACTAGTACGGAGGCTGCTAGGGCTAGTACACCCCCTAGTTTGTTGGGGATGGAGCGTAGGATAGCATATGCAAATAGAAAGTATCATTCGGGTTTGATATGAGGGGGTGTAACTAGTGGGTTTGCTGGGGTAAAGTTTTCTGGATCTCCTAATAGGTTTGGTGAGAATAGGGCTAATGTTGTTAGTGGGAGAAATATGATGGCGAACCCTAGGATATCTTTTAGTGAGAAGTAGGGGTGGAATGGGATTTTATCACAATTTGATAGGATACCTAGTGGATTGTTTGATCCAGATTCATGGAGGAAGGTAAGATGGATAATGGTGAGGCCTGCAATTATGAATGGGAGGAGGAAGTGTAAGGCAAAGAATCGAGTTAGTGTTGGGTTGTCTACTGAGAAGCCACCTCAAGCTCATTCTACTAGGGTTTGACCGATGTAGGGGATTGCTGAGAATAAGTTGGTGATGACTGTAGCCCCTCAGAAGGATATTTGTCCTCATGGCAGGACATATCCTACGAAGGCAGTGGCTATTAGGGTTAGTAGGAGGACAACTCCGGTGTTTCAGGTTTCTTTGTACAGGTATGAACCGTAGTAGAATCCTCGTCCAATATGTAGATAGATGCAAATGAAGAAGAATGATGCTCCGTTTGCATGGAGGTTACGGATTAATCAACCATACTGTACATTTCGGCATGTGTGGGCCACAGATGAAAAGGCTAGGGTTGTATCTGCAGTGTAGTGTATAGCTAGTAGGAGTCCTGTTAGGATTTGAGTTAGCAGACAGATGCCTAGGAGAGATCCAAAGTTTCATCAAGCAGAGATGTTTGATGGGGTGGGTAGGTCGATTAGTGAGTCGTTGACTATTTTGAGGAGTGGGTGGGATTTTCGTAGGTTTGGGGCCATTAAGGGTTTGTGGGTCTATATGTTGATAGGATGATGAGGATAGATAGGGCAAATGAGCTTAGGTATGTTTTAATTAGTCCGGAGTGGAGTGTAGTTGAAGTTTTAGTTGCTATAAGTTGAAGGTCAGCAATTCCTTCTGGGCCTATTTTTTTGTATCAGGATAGGTCGATTAGATGGGATGCGATTTTTTGTCCGCTGTTTAGGAGTCCTGTAGAGATGAGACGGTGTGATAAAGGATTAAAGAATCCTAATGAGGAGGAGAAGTTTATGAATACGGTTTGTTTTGGTTGTGTTAGGGTATGGGTTATGTTTGAAAGTTCTAGAGCAAGGATGATACCTAGGATTGTTACGATGATAGCTGCAGTTTTTATGAGGGTTGGTATGGTTATAGGTGGGGTTTTTGTTGGGGTGATGAAGGATGTAATGAGTAGGCCGGCTATGATGCTGCCTAGGGCTAGGCGAGTGATTGGGTTGATGATTGCTTGGTCGTTTTCGTTTATTGGAACTGTTGTTGCCATTCGGGTGAATCCTGTTTGGACAAGTAGTGTTATGCGTAGGGTATAGGTTGCGGTGAAGGATGTAGCTAATAGGGTTAGGAGGAGGGCTCACGTGTTTAAGTATGAGGTGTTTATGCTTTCGATGATGAGATCTTTTGAGTAGAATCCGGCTAGGAAAGGTGTTCCTATTAGGGCTAGATTGCCAATGGTTAAGCAAGAGGTAGTTGTAGGGAGTATTTTTTGTAGGCCTCCTATTTTTCGAATGTCTTGTTCTCCATTTAGGCTGTGGATGATTGACCCTGAGCAGAGGAATAATATAGCTTTGAAGAAAGCATGGGTTGAAATGTGTAGGAAGGCGAGTTGTGGGAGGTTGAGTCCGATGGTTACTATTATAAGACCTAGTTGACTGGATGTGGAGAAGGCAATGATTTTTTTGATATCATTTTGTGTGATCGCACAGGTGGCAGCGAATAGTGTAGATAATGCGCCTAGACATAGACATAAAGTGAGGGCAGTTTGGTTATTGGAGAATATAGGATGGGTGCGAATGAGTAGGAAGATTCCAGCTACTACTATGGTGCTGGAGTGGAGTAAGGCAGAGACTGGGGTTGGACCTTCTATAGCGGCTGGTAGTCATGGATGGAGTCCGAATTGGGCGGATTTTCCTGTAGCAGCTAGAATTAGACCGAGAAGGGGGAGGGTAGGGGTTTGAGTAGGGGTGAAGGTTTGTTGAAGTTCTCAGGTGTTTATGGATGAGGCAAGTCATGCTATGCTTAGGATAATGCCGATGTCTCCAATTCGATTATAAAGAACAGCCTGAAGGGCAGCTGTGTTAGCCTCTGCTCGTCCATGTCATCAGCCAATAAGTAGGAATGATATGATTCCGACTCCCTCTCATCCGATGAAGAGAAGAAATAAGTTGTTGGCAATGGTTAGGGTTAATATAGCAACAAGAAATAGTAAGAGGTAGTTGAAGAATTTTGTGATGTATGGCTCTGAAGCTATGTATCATGATGCGAATTGGAGGATAGATCATGTTACGAATAATGCAATTGGGAAGAATATTATGGAGTATTGGTCTATCTTAAAGCTAATGGGGATTTTGAAGTTTATAATGAATTTTCATTCTCAGGTGGAGGTAATGCTTTCTATGTTCGAGTGTATGAATATGGTTATGGGCACTAGGCTGGTTAAGAAGGCAGTTTTGACCGTACGAGTGATGGTGTTGGGGGAGTTTTGGAAGTTTTTGGATAGGAGGGGGAGTAAGATTGGTGTTAAGATGATTAAGAGTGTTAAGGTTATAGAGGTGTTAAGGAGTAGTGCGGCTTCCACTACTTTTACTTGGATTTGCACCAAGATGAGTGGCTCCTAAGACCAATGGATTGCTATTATCCTTTAAAAGCAAGGGGGCTGAGGTTTTAAACTCAGATGCAAGAATTAGCAGTTCTTGTTGGTTGAACCGCCCCTCGGCAGGTAAGAAGGGTTTAACTTCTATTTTTAGAATCACAGTCTAATGTTTGGGTTAAAACTATACTTGCATGAGGGGATCCCTGAGATTAGTTCTGGTTTTAAGATTAATAGGAGTAGAGGAATAATGTGGAGGGCTATTAGGAGGTGCTCTCGTGTGTTGGAATTTTGGATTGATGTGATATGAGTGGGGAGTACTCCTCGTTGGGTTATTAGTAGTATGAATAAGGTGTAGGATGCGGTTAGTAGGGTTGCAAATCCGGTAAGAATGATTGTGAAGGCGGATCAGTTGAATAGTGCGATTATAATTGTTAGTTCTGCTATTAGGTTTGTAGTCGGGGGTAGGGCCATATTTGTTAAGTTAGCTAAGAGTCATCATGTGGCTATTAGTGGTAATAGGGGTTGTAGGCCGCGTGTTAAGAGGAGGATACGGCTGTGTGTACGTTCGTAGTTTGTGTTGGCTAGGCAAAATAATATTGAGGATGTTAATCCATGTGAGATTATAAGGATTATTGCACCTGAGAATGATCAGTGAGTCTGGATTATAGTTGCAGCGATAACTAGTCCTATATGGCTTACGGAGGAGTAGGCAATGAGTGATTTAAGGTCAGTTTGGCGTAGGCAGATAGAGCTGGTTATTAATGCTCCTCATAGAGCTAATGTTAGGAATGGATAGTGTAGGTTGTTTGAAATAGGCACTATGAGTATGGTAAGTCGTATGATACCATAGCCACCTAGTTTTAAAAGAAGTGCTGCTAGTAGTATGGATCCGGCGATGGGTGCCTCAACATGGGCCTTGGGCAGTCATAGGTGGAGACCATATAGGGGGGCTTTTACTATGAATGCTATTAATAAGGCTAAGCTTGATAGGAGACCTGGTCAGGAGGAGGTGAAGGTAGGATGGGTCAGCCCTAGGAGTATTAGATGTAAGGTACCGGTTTGTGTATGTAGGTGCAGGACTGCAACTAATAATGGAAGAGAGCTAATTAAGGTGTAAAATAGTAAGTAGATACCAGCACTAAGGCGTTCTGGTTGGTTTCCTCATCGAGTAATGAGGATTAGGGTGGGAATTAGTGTTGCTTCGAATGAGATATAAAATAGTATGAGCTCTGTAGTTGAGAAAGCCAGGATAATAAACGGTTGAATTATAATTAGGGATATGATAAAGACTCGTTTCCGTATTATAGGCTCATGTTGTAGGTGATTTTGGCTTGCTATTATCATGAGTGGTAATAATCAGCAAGAGAGTACTAGAAGAGGTGATGAGATTTGGTCGATACCAGTTCATTGGGTTAGGTTTTTGTAAGGGTAGTAGGTGGGGGTAAGTCATTGTAGGCTAAGTGAGGCGATTAATAGGCTATATGAAGTGATGTTTGTTCATAGGAGTTTTGGAGGGGATAGGAGAGTTATTGGGAGGAGTATGATTGTTGGAAGGATGATTTTTAGCATTGTAGTAGGTTTAGATTATGCAAGTGATCAGAGCCATGGGTTCGTGTAGAGGCTACTAGTATTGCTAGGCCTGTGCCTGCTTCGCAAGCTGAGAAAGCTAGTATGAGTACAGGTAGGAGAGTAAATGATGTTGCTTGATTTTGTACGGGTCATAATGATAAGGCGATGTATATGGATAATATTATGCTTTCTAAGCATAGTAGAGCAGAGATTAGGTGGGTTCGGTGGAATGCCAGCCCTAAGCTGCTTAGTGTGAAAGCAGAGTAAAAGCTTAGGTGTATAAGCGACATAAAGAAAGTCATAGGATTAGACTATGGTTTGTTGAGCCGAAATCAACTGTCTTGATTAGACTAACTTTCTATGTTTATTCTGCTCATTCCAGGCCACCTTGTATTCATTCGTAAATTAGTCCCAGTGTGAGAAGAATGATGATGATGGAGGTTCAAATTAGGGTGGTAGTAGGGGATTGAAGTTGTACAGCCCATGGAAGTGGAAGTAGTAATGCAATCTCTAGGTCAAATAATAGAAATAGGATTGCTACTGAGGAAGAAGCGAATGGAAAATGGAAGTCGAGCAGATCCAAGTGGGTCGAATCCGCATTCGTAGGGGGATAGTTTTTCTGGGTCTGGGTTTATTTGGGCTAATCAAAAGTTTAATGTGGTGAGGATGATGCTTAGGGTGAGAGACAAGGTTAATATAAATGTGATTATGTTAATTGCTCTTCTCTGGGTTTAGTACCAGATTTTAGAGATTGGAAGTCAATTGTAATTAGTATACTAGAAGAGCAAGATCCTCATCAGTAGATGGTTATGTAGAGGAATAGTCAGATTACGTCTACGAAGTGTCAGTATCATGCTGCTGCTTCGAATCCGAAGTGATGGTTAGATGTGAAGTGGAATTTAATTAGGCGTAGTAGGCATACTGACAGGAATGAGGATCCAATGATAACGTGTAGTCCGTGGAATCCTGTAGCGACAAAGAAGGTTGATCCATATACACCATCAGCAATTGAGAATGGTGCTTCGTAGTACTCTGTTGCTTGGAGTGCTGTGAAGTAGAACCCTAGAAGGATTGTTATGGTTAGTGCGTGAATTGCTTGTTTTCGGTTGCCCTCTGTGATACTGTGATGTGCTCATGTAACTGTGACACCTGAGGCTAGGAGGATGGCAGTGTTTAGCAGGGGGACTTCCATAGGATTAAGGGGTTTAATACCTGTAGGAGGTCATTGTCCGCCTAGCTCTGGAGTTGGGACTAAGCTAGAATGGAAGAATGCTCAGAAGAAGCCTAGGAAGAAGAATGCTTCGGATGTGATGAATAGGATTATTCCGTATCGTAAGCCTTTTTGGACTGTGGGTGTGTGGTGACCTTGGAATGTGCTTTCTCGTACGATGTCTCGTCACCACTGTAGTATGACTAGGGTTATGGAAAGTAGGCCTAGGGTTAGTAGTTGGGGTGAATTGTAGTGGAATCATATAATTAAACCTGAGGTGGTAAGTAGGGCGGCTGCTGCCCCAAAGATAGGTCAGGGGCTTGGATCTACTATGTGGTAGGAGTGTGCTTGGTGTGCCATTAGATGTTTTCTTGTAAGTATAGGCTGAGTAGGAGGACGAAGACGTACGCTTGGATTATAGCTACAGCTACTTCCAGGATGGTTAGTAGGAATAGGATTAGTGCGGTTAGGATGGATACGGCAGGGATAATGGGGAGTAGTGCGGTAGTTGCTGTGGAGATGAGTTGAATTAATAGGTGACCTGCAGTGAGGTTTGCTGTAAGGCGTACGCCTAGGGCTAAAGGGCGGATGAGTAAGCTAGTGGTTTCAATTATGATTAGGGCAGGGATTAAGGGTGTGGGTGTGCCTTCAGGAAGTAGATGGCCTAAAGAGGCTGAAGGTTGATTTCGTAAGCCTGTGAGTAATGTTGCGAGTCAAAGTGGAAAGGCTAGTGCTATGTTCATAGATAGTTGGGTTGTTGGGGTGAACGTGTAGGGTAGTAAGCCTAGTAGGTTGATTGTGAGTAAGAATATTATTAGTGAGGTTAAGATTAGGGCTCATTTGTGACCTGCTTTGTTTAGTGGGATTATTAGTTGTTTTGTGATTAAGTGGAAGAGTCAGAGTTGAAGGGTAGAGAGGCGGTTAGTGATTCATCGATTATCTGGGGTAGGTAGTAATAGAGCGGGGAATAGTATGGAAAGAAGGATTAATGGGATTCCTAGTAGGCATGGGCTTGTAAATTGATCAAAGAAGCTTAGGTTCATGGTCAAGTTCATGGGTTAGTTTTGGTGGTTGCATGTGTTTTGTTAAGTGGGGGATTAGTTGGGGTGAAGGATAGAAGTTTAGGCTGAATAATTAAGGAGAAGGTTAATCATGATGTTAATATGATGAAGAATCATGGGTTAGGATTGAGTTGTGGCATTTCATTAAGGAGGTGTGATAGTCCTCTTTCTCTAGCTTAAAAGGCTAGTGCTGATACATAGCTTCTTAATGATTAGGATGATAATAGTGAGGATCAGCTCTCGAAGTGGGTGAGGGGGGTTGACTCTACTACGATTGGTATGTAGCTGTGATTAGCTCCGCAGATTTCAGAGCATTGGCCATAGAAGATTCCTGGTCGAGTGGTGATGAATGATGTTTGGTTTAGTCGTCCGGGGATTGCATCAGTTTTTACTCCTAGGGTTGGGATAGCTCAGGAGTGAAGCACGTCGCCAGCAGTGACAATAATGCGAATAGGGGATTCTATTGGGATAACAACACGATGGTCTACTTCTAGGAGTCGGAAATGGCCTAGTGGGAGTTCTGTTGTGGGGATCATGTATGAATCGAATGAGAGATCTTTGAAGTCTGTGTATTCATAGCTTCAGTATCATTGATGGCCAATTGCTTTTAGGGTTAGATCGGGTTCGTCAATTTCATCTATTATGTAGAGGATTTGTAAGGAGGGGAGAGCAAGTAGAATGAGGACAATAGCTGGAAGGATTGTTCAGATTAGTTCAACTTCTTGGGCGTCAACAGTGTTTGATGATAATTTTTCTATCAGTATGAGGGCTAGTAGATAAAGGACTAAGCTGCAGATTGCTAGTGCAACTATTAAGGCATGGTCGTGGAATTCGACAAGTTCTTCTATGATAGGGGAAGAGGCATCTTGGAAACCGAATTGTGAGTGGTTAGCCATGTGAGATGTACAGGGTTTTCACCTGTGATTTAGACTTGACAAGGCTATGTAATTGGTTTACTAACGTCTCATAAGAAAGAAGCATGAGTGGTTTGATGCGGTTGGCTTGAAACCAGCATATGAGGGTTCGATTCCTTCCTTTCTTGGACTTGGACAAAGGCAGGTTCTTCGAAGGTGTGGTATGGAGGTGGGCAGCCGTGGATTCATTCAATGTTTGTGGCGGTTAGTTCTGGCTGTAAGACTTTTCGTTTTGATGCAAAAGCTTCTCAAATAATAAATATTAGTATGATTACAGCTGTTATTGAAATGAGTGAACCGATGGAAGACATGGTGTTTCATAAGGTATATGCGTCTGGGTAGTCAGAGTATCGTCGTGGTATACCAGCTAGGCCTAAGAAGTGCTGTGGGAAGAAGGTTAAATTGACTCCTGTAAATATTACTCCAAAGTGGGCTTTGGTTCATGAGGGATGTAAGGTGTATCCTGTTAATAGAGGGAATCAGTGGGTGAATCCTGCGAGGATAGCAAAGACGGCTCCTATTGAAAGGACATAGTGGAAGTGAGCAACTACGTAATATGTATCGTGTAGGGCAATGTCTAGGGAAGAGTTTGCTAGGACAATACCTGTAAGGCCTCCGATAGTGAAGAGGAAAATAAAGCCTAATGCTCATAGTATTGGGGGCTCTCATTTGATTGTTCCTCCATGCAGGGTAGCTAGTCAGCTGAATACTTTGATGCCGGTAGGGATGGCAATGATTATGGTGGCGGATGTGAAGTATGCTCGGGTGTCTACGTCTATTCCGACTGTAAATATGTGATGAGCTCATACAATGAAGCCTAGGAATCCAATAGATAGCATAGCTCACACTATTCCTATATAGCCAAATGGCTCTTTTTTGCCTGCATAGTATGTTACGACGTGGGAGATGATTCCAAAGCCTGGTAGGATTAAAATATATACTTCTGGGTGTCCAAAGAATCAGAAAAGATGCTGGTATAGTACAGGGTCACCACCTCCGGCAGGGTCGAAGAATGTTGTGTTTAGGTTTCGATCTGTTAGTAACATGGTAATGCCAGCGGCGAGTACTGGGAGTGAGAGTAGTAGTAGGACAGCAGTGATGAGTACGGATCATACGAATAGAGGGGTTTGATATTGTGAAAGGGCAGGGGGTTTTATGTTGATGGCTGTGGTGATGAAATTAATAGCACCTAGGATAGAGGATACACCTGCTAGATGAAGGGAGAAGATTGCTAAGTCTACTGAAGCTCCAGCATGAGCTAGATTGCCAGCTAGGGGGGGATATACAGTTCATCCTGTGCCTACTCCAGCTTCTACTGTGGAAGAGGCTAGGAGGAGTAAGAATGATGGGGGTAGCAGTCAGAAGCTTATGTTGTTTATGCGTGGAAATGCTATGTCGGGAGCACCAATTATGAGGGGCACTAATCAGTTTCCGAAGCCACCGATTATGATAGGCATTACTATAAAGAAAATTATTACGAAAGCATGGGCAGTGACGATTACGTTGTAGATTTGGTCATCTCCTAGGAGAGTTCCTGGCTGACCCAGTTCTGCACGAATAAGTAGGCTAAGAGCAGTACCTACTATACCGGCTCATGCGCCGAAAATTAAGTATAGGGTGCCGATATCTTTGTGATTTGTTGAAAATAATCATCGGTTGATGAAGGTCAC